ATTGGGGAATAGAGTGATCATCCCTGCGACTTTTCTTTGACCCAGGATGGCAAGCATGAATCGACTCCTTCTCGACGACCGACCATACCAGCTGATCGACCAGCCAAAGCCTAGATGAACTGTTTTTTAGACAAGAGATATTCAGCAAAGCCACGTATTGGCCGACCGAGTGATCGGAGGAAGAAAAAGAACCCTAAAAATGATCATGCAATTCATCAGCTGCATCCGCGGAAGGAGTTCTGGTATGCCCTCTGCCAAATGACGCTCCCCCCTTTCTCCTCATAAGCTCATCTCGACTGAGCCTGACGCCTCTTTGTTGACCTATGATGGATGGGTTCTTCTCCAAAAAGACCTCAGACGGGTGCTGATGACCTAGGTCGACGGGCCGATGACAGCTTTTCGTGAAGGGCGGATGCCTACTCTTTTTTTCCTGATTCGGAAACGGAGACTCGTCACCTCTGCCTCCTTCACCAACGTCTTTCGCTTCGACTGCGGATGCTTTGAATCGAATCGAATCAAGATTTTCTTTCTTCCTCCGGGGAACAAGGAAGAGTCCATGAACGAAATCCTATCATTTCCATTCCAATCGACAATCGTAGGTCCTGTCTACCCACCACTATGAGACCCACGGAAAAACAAATGGTGTGGCTGAGTACGTCAGACGAGAGGGGCCAGTGACGAAAGAGTCCCACTTATTGAGTCATGTTATCAAGGAGCATAGAGAAGATTAGGATCCGCTCGTGCACAGTGACTAGGGCAAGGGAAGCACTCGCTACAGAGGGAGAGTACGAATGCCCGAAACTCCACAAACGAACTGTCCCCGCTCCTATCAAAGTCGCATTTCATACTCGTATGAAATGCACGCACAGATGCATTCTTCCCATTTATCAATTCTACGGAATTGGGAAAAACCGCCCGCGCAAAAGCAGGAAATGCTGGGGGGGAAAGGCTTCACTCATTTTTTTTGCTTTTGTATGACACCAAGCAAGAATTGACAAGCCATGCCAAGTAGCCTGGCGTGATACAAATGCTTAGTGAACAAGAGGATCCTAACGGAGAAAGGAACCGAAAAAGGGAGCACGAGATGGATAATCAAGAAATGGGGTGCCTACAATCGCTGAGAATCTCTTTTTCGTTGGGTCGGACTCTCCTCTACTTGCCCGTCAGACCATCCCTTGGAAGAGCTAGCTTACCAATCGCCCGAGCATTCGAGTTCCCTTAGCCCACGAATTGGCATTCCGTCGATAGGCCTGACACGGGCTAAATGCCCTGACCATGAAGCGGATAGAGCACGTCGACGCGCTGTCAAGCCTTTCTCTCACACGCAAAAAAGACAACTTCATATTCCATCTTTTGTTAGGAAGAATTCACACATGCGGAGTCAAAACGGATTGTACAACTTCTTTGACCGATCAACGAAAATCCAAAGCTTCGACGTTCACCCCGGGACCCAGTCCTGATCTACTAGTCTGATAGTCTGTTTTACTCACTACCGATCCAATCGACTAGCATTGCGCCGAGTGAATGGTCGACCGTGGACCACCTTGACAGTACTGGAGGCTGAGTCTGATCTCCTTTGATGTCTTGGAAGGCCTATAAACTCATCCGCAGGCTTTGGACCATCATTTTCTCGCGCTTTGCTTGTGTTAAGCCCTCGTGAGGTCGTCTCCTCTGAAAGCCTTCTCCGGCTCACTATGGCTCTTTTGCCTGCTCGTGTGAAGGCTTTTGCAACCCTAATAGAGATTCATGGTCAAATTTCAGACCCTGAAAGAAGGGTCTCAATTTCCCTTTGTCAACTCGAAGATGACCTTCCTTCTCGTAGAATAGGAATAGGACTCCTTGAATCCGAGAGTGTATGAAAGTCTATCCCACACTTCATTGACGAATCGCCGGCGTTGGCAAGCCAGCTCCTTTTGGTCTAAGATGGGAACAGGGGAAGAGGTGGAATTCCCTGTAATAGCGGTTTCCGTCTGTGGTTCAACCGCCCAGTGGATTCCCGATGGAGTTGGCGGCACCATAACCGAATGAGCCACGAACTCCCCATAGTCCCTGAGGGATACACCCGGAGGAACCAAGGGGGAATTGAAAAAATGCGAGGAATTTTCCCCCCAAAGCGGAATCGCCCCCGGGGTAGGCAACGAGACCACTTTTGATCCCGTCCCCGGCTCCGGTAATGAAAAAGAAGATTGGCTCACCTCCAACATAGCGGGGGTAGAAGTAGACGCCCCCCCATCTTGATTTGGAAGAAAGGGAAGGACAGCTTGCATTAATTCATTCATTGGATCCATATTTCACTACGAGAAACACGGAGAGAAATGCAAAGTATGTATGGTTACAACAGGCCTATGCCTGCCCGGCGCCCCAAGGGGGGCACCTCTACTTCGGACTGCTAGAGAAAGCAAGCTCAGGTTTGAGTGAGCTTTCTTATTTACGACACTTCTGATTCTTCCTTCTATTCTATATATAATAGAACCCTGGTTTGTGACTTTGGTCGCAAGATCGTCCGGTCCCTTCCTAAAGAGGTCGTCTTTCCCCTGTGGTGAGCGGTCGATTCTGCGATGTGCAAAGATCGTCCGCATGCGGTTCTCGGATTCACATTGCACATTGCATGGCACGGACTTGAAGCGATGCATCAGAGTTCTGGGAGTGCTAATAGGGAAGAGTTTCTAGTCTCAGAGTCAGTCATTGCAAGCAAGGGTGCGAAGCAGCAAAGACTGACGGAATACCCGCCAGTGTTTGAAGCAAGAGTGAGGGGGCGCAAGCTCGTGCTCGGAATTTGTCAATCAAGAGAGGGAAGGGTCTCGGTTATCGGGTCAGAAGCCAAGCAATGGTAGCCCGCTAGCCTGAATGGTCAGGAAAAAACAGCTCTCGGCTCTCGAGTCATCAAGTAGCCTGCTAGCCCTAACTGGTTGGCCAGGGAAACCAGTGGGTTCGTGCTCGACTGGACCCTTGATTCTAACCAGCCCATCTTCGGTTCTCGATCATTTATACTGATTTTTTTTGCACATCCGGAAATATGAAATTCAAACTCATATGACAAGTCGACGGCCCTGAAAGAATAACTCAAGAAAGACCGCATTTAGAGGATCATTTACTCCGCAATTGAGACAGAAATGGAATTGTGATGCTGGGATCTTGGGTAGAAACAGGTGACCTTTACTGGCTCGTTACTACTACTTCACTCGCTCCCTACGCCCCTCTGCGTTCACATCACATACTCAGAAGAAGAGATCCGTTTTCGTCAAACCTTGGGCGAAGGTAGGAATATGGCTAATAATTAGTACTAATCCATTTTCAAAGGCTAGAAGGAAGGGAATGAGCTGGCGGAGGGCATCCATCAATCGCTCTTGATCAAAAACAAACAAAGGTGCCGAGAAGGAGGAAACCAGTGGTAGTGCCTCTAAGTGCAAAAATCAGAAGCATGATAGAGGGGAGTGGTCAGCCTAAATACAATTCTTCTGAATGGTGAGTGGCCTCATATGGAATGTTAGGGGGATTGGAAACAAGCCCTCAGTACAAAGAGTGAAGTTATTGATAAGGGAGCATAATCTGAGTTTGATAGCTTTATTAGAGCCCGTGATTGTGAGTCGCAAATTGGAGAAGCTTTGCAGGAGATTGAAGATGCAGGGGTGGTTTGCTCAGGATGATGGTATATCAAAGATTATGGGTCATGTGGAAAGAACCAGTGAAGTTCACCGTGCTTCACAACCATGAACAGATAGCAACTTTCCTGGTGGAGGAGCAAGGCCGTCCAACTGCGGTTTTCTCATTTGTATACGCGAAATGCTCTGTAGTAGAGAGAAGAGACCTGTGGCAACAAATATACATATGCTGTATACATCGATCTCGCTTCCTTGGCCGGTAGGAGGCGATTTCAATGCTATTCTAGCTGAAGACGAGAAGCTCGTGAAGCAAGGGTAATAGATGATTTCCCTGATGCTCTGATTTCAGCTAACCTACTTGATGCAGGATTCCAGGGTAGCAAGTTCACTTGGTGTAATAACCAAGAAGGTGCCGGTTGCATAAGGGCACGCCTGGACAGATGCCTTGTCAATTCTCTTTGGGCTGCGGCTTTTCCTGACATGGTGGTGCAGCATTTGTCAAGAACACTATCTGATCATGCCCCGTTGCTGGTGTCTGACAAGGATTCTCTCCTAACAGTGCCTAAGCCTTTCCGATATCAACACATGTGGGCAGCACATCCATCTTTTCAGCAGGTGGTTAGGGAGAGCTGGACACGGCCATATCTTGCCAGCCCTTTATGTGTTCTGGTTGGGAAGCTCAAAAGGTTGAAACAGGATCTCAAAAAGTGGAATAAGGAGGTCTTTGGGAACCTATTCTCAAACTTAGCTGTAGCTGAAGATGACGTTCTGGTGGCGCAGCATGCATTTGACATTGATCCCTCTGCTTCTAACCTTGCTAAGCTTAATGAGGCTAAAGAGAAATGTTCAGTTAGCAAGTTGTTACTAGCTTGCTAGGCTAGGGAGTGCTAAGGTCGTTGTCTTGTTCCCCTTCTTTGAAGGAAGATTGGACGCTTTCCCAGGCGGACTCCGCCTGCCGCTGCAGTGACTCAACGGCTTTTGGAGGATCCTTCCGGTCATTCTCCCAAGCCTGAAACAGCAAACCATAGCGTACGTCAATCTTTCTCTCATACGCAGCTCGGCGTGGACTGTGACAGACCTGAGGAGGTTGTAACAACTCATCCAACGGAACGGAATAGTCCAGATAAACCGTAGCATACCAACGCAAATATTCGAGATGCTGTTTCATCCATTGCTGGAATAACGCTTCGAATAGTTCGTCGTCTCCGTCATACGCGAGACGCAACCCGTCGATCTCTTTTGGATCGAAATAGAATCCCTGAAAACTGGGGCTGGAATATTAGACTTGTTCTGCTTCGATAGAGGCACTGTAAGTGGAATAACAATCATTCGGCCGATTGCTCTTATCCTTCCAAAGCTTCAGATGGCACAGCTACCGCACTACGTTCCGTTGATTGATGGGAGTATTGAACAACCAGCACAAGAGCATAGATAAATCAAGAAGCTCAGCTGCCAGAGTAGAGTGGATCCTATCCCGTATTTACCAGCGAAAAATGGGAGAGTCATCCGTCTAAGGAGAAAACGGAGGCGCCGAGATATTCTATGACCAAAGGCCTTGTCACGAGCCGGGCTCGAACCAGCGCTTTCCAGATGCATGGTCTGGTCTGGATTTCAACCATTCTGATCGTGACTTTTGTTACCCTTCTCTGACTCGAGAGAGCATGAAGACTGCATCCGGGGGGGGAACCCATAACCCCCAGTTTGACCGGATTTCTCAAATTCTCAAAACCTTTCTTTCCATTTCTGAAAATGATCAGAGGTGGTACCCTGAATTTTGAGATCTCGCGCAATATCGGTCGATTTCAACCTCATCCAGAGAGGAAAAGGGGATGCCGGGATCCGTTAGTTCGGCTTCCAATTCGTCCCGCAGGGAGTTGATCAAATCCATAAATGAGAGAACCGCTTCATCGGAGCTCCCTAGAGACCCAGGAAGCCAATCTGGATTGTGCCGAAGCTCCTCTCTCAAAAGAAAACAGCACTCCTTTTTCTTTTCCCTAATTTTGAGGTCCCGATTCTCATTTTCTAGGATCCGATTATAGTCCGCCTGGGTGGAAGCCGAGTCCAGGTTTTGGGTTATACAAAAAATGTCAAGGGAAAGCACTACCCCCCTATTTGCTGCTCAAAACAGACTCTGGAAGCGGTTTTTGCTAAAAGAGATTGCCAGAATAGCAGCTCCTTAGCATCTTTCTCGGACGAGGGACAAAGCAGCAACAAAAAAGCATTGAACCTTAGCCGACTTCGAGCACTTCGAAAGAGACTAGGCGCTGACCGATAGGATGAGAAGGAGTAGGCGATGACTGACTGAGAGGCGGATACGATTTCACTCTTTGGTGAAGGATGAGGACTGAGGTGGGCGGCTGAGCTTCAGGGAAGGGGCATATTCTCCTTGATTTCAGTCTATTGGGTATTGGTAATTGCGTAGATAACGATTTTTCGACAGACATAGCAATTCTCTCCTGATGGGGCTTCCCCGCGGGGCTCTGACACAGAAAGTCAAGAACCAATACAAGGATGAGGCCCTGGACTTCTATGAGATAGATTTTCTTTCCTTGCTTACTGGCATTCAGCCCTGAATGAAAGGATGAGGCGATGACTCAAAGGTTGAAGTTTGATGCATTAGGGGTCGTTGGGGAGTTAGCACAGTCTCAAGGCAATTGCTCCTGAGCCGCTAGGAAAAATGCTTCCACAACCGAACCTCGATACAAGATTGACTTTGACATCGCTCGTGCCACACAAACGGAAATTACTTCACTCGGTCAAAGACCAAACAAAAAAAAGAATGACTTGAGCCGGGAGGTAGTCAACCGATTACAAGGATTATTGGCTGGAGGGTTATTCGCTGACTGAACTGATAGGATGAGATTCTCAGGCGTAGGCCTATAAGGACAGAAAGGGAATGCGAAGACAATCAGACAGAACTTTCTTCGGGTGACGAGGACACTACCTCAACGAAGACAGCCGGGTCGGGAGGAATGGGAAGACAAAAGGACAAACAAGAAGTCCCTCGATCTAGGACAAGAGCTCTTCCATAGAAGAAGGTTGAGGGTAGTGATGAGGCTGAAAGAAGAAGGACTTGAGGCGGGATAGGAGGAAGAAATTTCAGACCCAGGCGAGGGAAAGCCCCGCCTCACTCAACTCGAACTACAAAGAGGGATTTGGAACCAGAACAAGTACCCGGCACGGATTGAAGCCGCTTCGGGTCGTGCTTCTTTCGAATGACATCGCTCGTACAAGTCGACGCTTCGCAACCCTCCCTGCTCACCTTTTCTAATGTGTTTTTTTGCCTACTTCCAAAGTGACAGAGGCGATCTCGGTATACTTGACTGAGATAGAGTTGCGAATGACGGGGAAAAATTGGCAGTAGCCATAGAGGTCAGCAGAGGTCTTCAATCTTTCCATGCCTTATGACCTACACCTCCTCCCTTTGCTGATCGGTAGTATCCAAGCTCCGCGGCTTGGTCAAAGAGGGGACTCAAGTGAATGAGCATGACGGGACTGAAGGGCGATCGCTCGGGGAAAGGAAAAGAGAGAGTGATCACTCTCTGCCATCATCAGCATCCACCACCGTCATCAGGGCTGCTGGTCGAAAATCAGGGCAGTAGTAGGCACTATCGAGCTTCACCCTTCTCTCTTTCTATCAAAGATCATCTCATTACGCACTCTCATTTTTGCTTGCCGTCTGCCTGCCGCGTATAAGGATGAGGATGAGTCGATTGATCATACCTCTCTTTTTTCATAATATGTAGTTGACTCCAATCTCTTCTGAAATTAGATGAAGTGGTGATCTGCTCAGTTCTAGAGAGATCCTCCAATTGTTGTTCAAACCATTCAGAAGTGAAAAATTCTTTAGCTGGACCCTTGTGCTTCAGAATCTCTATTTCATCTTCCGTCTCTAACATATCACTCTTTGGGGCTAAGAAGATTCCTCTCTTGACTTTGTGTTCTAGTTTGAACTTCCCCAATTCGGTGGAAGAGATTAACTCATCAGGCAGAGGGCTTCCTAGAATAGCCGAGTCGGTATCAGTGTAGTAACAGTCGGGTCTTGAAATGTATTGGTACATATGAATGCGAGAACAAGCAGTGATAGCAGCGGACAATTGAACAGCCGAAATCTTTGGTGGTTTCCAGTCTTTGTCGTCAACAATCCCTCTGTTGGTAATGTAACTGACAATGTAGTATTGATCGGTCAGCTGGTTTCCATGTAGAAAATTGTCCTTCTTCATCAACTCTTCATATTGCTCTCTATCGCAGATCACACTGAACTATCAGTACTTTCAGGATTGATGCAAAATCTTCCGTAGAGGGAGTTCATGAGGATTTTATACACATATGACATGGCTTCATCCCCTGCTTTCTTTGCCTCTTTTCTGCTCTCATAGAGGTCGTCAACAAAGCTTTCGAAAGGATTCATCCTCTTCTCAAACAAAGAGCCCCTGAGAGGTAGAATGGTATACCCCAAATCTCTGGCATACTTCAACTCCTCGCTATAATAGACTCCTACAAATTTGCCTGTTGGGAAAACCAATGTATTCTGAGCATCTTTATCAGGCAAAAAGGGTCGGACAATATCACTAGGACAGACTACGTATGCCTCAAGAAATCCAAACAAGTCATCCAAGGGCTTCCCCTAAAAATTGTTGTGCCAGAAAGGAAGACCACCCGGCATAGGATAGCTTTTCATGATGAAGGGATATAAGGAGTTCACATCATAATAGAAAAAATTCTCCCCACTGGGCTTGTAGGTATCTGCATGACCACCATAGTAGCCCCGACGAATGAATGTATCCTCATTTCGATTTTGTATATGGATAGGCCAATTAACAGGATCATAATAATGCATGCGATAGATGGTCATGGCAAGGGATGACAATGTCATCACATCCTCGATATCAACATTGTACTGAGTCCAATAGATCTCTTGAGCCTTCACCATCACTCCTCCTAAGAGCCTGATATCTTGCCTCAAATACATCAACAATTCGTCACTCAGATCCATCAAATTGGAGACTTTCACATCATCATGATCTATGGAGCCTTTAGACCCTAATTGAGGGCATAACGTCTGAGCCAATGATGCCAGACTGCCTGGGAGCAAAGTGCAGGAATCTCGGAAACGGAAGAGAAACTTCTTTCCAAGATACACTTTCAACTCGTCAAGCATATGGTTCCTCATCAGTGGCTTGATTGTATACTTGTTTCCACGATCCGCATAATACCTGAGTAGGAGAATTCCATCGAATCGCGCGAAATTGTGGAAGTAAACAGTTCGAACGCCTTTATAGGACTTCACTGCTTCTTCTATAGTATAGTATAGTATAGTATAGTATAGTATAGTATAGTATAGTATAGTATAGTATAGTATAGTATAGAGTTGAGAAACTCGAAGAACATTCTTTGACTCCTATCTTCAAACTCCGCGAGGAAAAGGATGTGAGCCTCACTGCATGCGTCGACTCCGGTTCAGACCTCAACTCAATTGTCTCCGGCAAGATTCTTTCTCCAGGATGGGAAAATTGCACCGAAAAGGCATTCGCGGTGAATGGATGACCGCTCCAGATTCCGGATATAGTGCAGGCACATGCGCAATCAAAGTCTCTCTCTGCCAACAGCGTCGACTTTGTCCTGCTGATTCGAAACCTTGAGAATGAGTGCCTCCTGGGGACTCCCTTCCTATCAGCAATAGACAGAATGGAAGTAATAAGAGGAGAGAAGGGTGGAATCGACGGCTTCCATGAAAGGACTGCCTGATTCCCATTCCCGGATCCTCCTCGTGTAGCGAGGATACAGCAGCTGACGCTCAAAGAAGAGGCCATTCATGAGGTGTTGGCCCGAATGAGGGAAGGGCTCAACTATCCCTAGTCGGACCTTTTTCCTCCGAGAGAAGGCCTCCTTCCTCTTCCGGGCTTTTCCGTAGGTCTCTGTCGAGTGTGTCTTTCTTGCTTTCATGGCCTTTCTTTCTCAATCCCCCCTCCTTGATGACCCCCCTCTTCTGCCTCGCTCGATCGCTTCTCTACTTACTGGATGAAGAAAAAGGGGCTGATAGACGATGGTCCCAAAACCCAAGGGATAATCCACCCTGTAGGTTCCACTAAGAAAGCCTTGTCACCACTACCTCCTAGAAGCCATCCGGAATACGGATGAACAGATCCGGATGGAAGAATAGGCGGTCTCCAATCTAGACCCGGACCCGATCTCACAAAGGCCATTTCCAACCAAAGCGTACCAGAGATGGATCTGGATCCTCCTACTTCCATGACTTCGTGAAGACCGGTGCGCGAAAGAAGTCATCTAGGGACACCCAGGGATCAAGAGCGACAGTATAATACCACCGGCAATAACAGAGCCACTCTTCCATCCAACCACGTCAGAATTTGTACTCCATGAAATCCTCAAAAGGAGGAGCAGAATCTAACTCAGAGGGACAGGGTTGGATATCAGACGGGCGATACACCCGCCTGAGGGGGTTCACTAGGAACCCCCGAAGAGGGTTTAGAGGTAGATCACCACCAAACCACCAGTCCGACGGACGGGTTGCTGGCGAACTGGAGATCGGGATAGGCACGCGTCGAGGTGGGCGTGGCCATTTGAGAGGATGCTGGCAATACTCGTCTAGCAGACTGTTCCCCTGGTTTGACTCGGTTCCTGGTTTGGACCAGACTTCGGATTCAGTTATGAACTGAAAGGGGATTTGAAGGTTGTTTGGCACGAGGTGGTGCCACACTGAAAGGACTGACACCGTGACCTTGAGGGTGACAAGGGTTTGAAGGACAAACCTCCTGCAAAACAACCTACCAGTGAGGGTAACACATAGCACACTGGGATTCCCTTCAGGGGCACAACCGTGCTACTTCAGGGTTTCCTGCCCCTTGGCATAGGTCTTGGTCTATTACAGGCCAAGCGGGGAGCTCGGGGAATCGGTTGCGAAAAGCCGACCTCCTCAATGTTCAACTCATGGACACATCGGAGAAGTATCTTGGCAACCCGCTCATGCTTGGTAAATCGAAGAAGCAATCACTGAGTTTCATCTTAGAGAAAGTCCAAGGGACGGGTTTGAAATCAAAATTCCTATCCAATGCAGGTCGTGCAGTCCTAATCAGATCGGTCTTGGCCTCAATCCCCATATATCACATGTCTACAACCCTTCTCAAAAATTCACTCTGCCATGAGTTGGAAGCATCTATGCGGGATTTCAGGTGGGGTTTGAGTGACCAGAAGCGCCATCTCTATCTCAAGGCGTGGGAGGAACTCAAGAAACCGGACGCACCTCGGGGGCCTCGGCTTCAGGGATGTTCATGCTGTCAACCAGTCCCCGCTGATGAAAATTGTATGGATCAGACTTCAAAATCCGGACAGGAAATGGGCCTCGCCGAAAGCAAAAGACTACCGATACACATCGTTCTTGAAAGCGCGTAGAGGAAGCTCGCCATCTCCTCTATGGTTGGTCTGGCATTATCAACAGCAAGGAGCTTCTCCTTCAAAACTGCATGTGGCTTATAGGGTCGGGCAGTGAGGTCCATATTTGGGACCAGCGGTGGGTGCCGTCTCTTCCCAGCAACTTAGAGATGCCAGTTGACTGTGAACATGCTCCCATTTCCTTATTCTCCAATGATTATGAAACCAGGCCTACTAGAGTGGGACGAGAACAAGGTGAACGAGTTCTTCGCCAACCCCATAGCGGCACATGTTTTGCGAACCCCTATACACAAGAGGGAGTCCCCACCGTCAGACTGCCTGATCTGGACTGGGACGAAGCCAGGAGAGTTCTCAGCACGTGAGGCCTATCACATAGTCAGGAGGAGCAATGACAATCCAATTCATCTGACAGCAGTCGAACTCAGTTGCTTCCAAAAATATGGAAGGTCACTGAACTCAGCCCCAGGGTTGCTGACTTCCTTTTTAGATGTCTCTCAAATGCTTGACCACAAAAATCAAGGCTGGCCAAACATGTTCCCCACGCCGATCCTATGTGCCCGGTGTGCCATGCTGAAATCGAGACTATAGAACACACACTGATGGAGTGCAACTTTGCGAGGGCAGTGTGGTTTGGAAGGCCTCTGGGATGGAGAATGACTGAACTAGGGAGATCTTTGACTAATCTGATACAAAGCAGGTTCCTTTCTCCCACTGAATCAGTTGCGCAGAAGAACTACACGCAGCCAAATACTCGGAAGCACGGTGTGCTGGTTCCTATGGAAGTCACGTTGCAAGGTATTGAGAACTCGTCACCCAACCCATACTCTGTCATTACAGGTATCCAAAACTTCTTCAAACAGTATTATGAGGAAGGACTAAAGAGAGCAGAAGACAGTAGAAGGGCACTACCTGGTCAGGTTCAGTCAAGACCGAGGTGGATCGCCCCTCCCATGGGGGACATCAAAGCATAAATTCGTCGACGGTGCAGTTGGAACGACATTTGGCTCAGCCGCAGCAGTCATGAGGAACCATAGTGGATGGAGAACTTCTTTGTTGCTCAGCAAAGCTTATTGAAAGCCTGGACCCAATAGAAGCGGAAGCTCTTTCTTTTCTTAGGCATCCAGCTGGTCATCTCCTCAAACATGAGAGAGGGCGACAATGGAATGAAGGAGATGCTCTCAACGTGATCACATGGATCAAGGACAACAAAGCCTGCCCATGGAGATTGAAGCACCTGGTCGTTGAATGTAGAGCTCCGCCAACTTCATACCTCTCCATCAGCAAAACTCACATTCCTAGAGCTGCTAACCAGGTGGCCCACCTTCTTGCCAAGGATGCGGTCAAACACAGAAATGTTGGCACTTGGTTTTGAGCTGATGCGCCATCTTTGATTCACAGACAAGTCATCCTGGTCATAGGTGCATGCCGAGTATCCCGCGAACTGAGAGGAGAGGCAACCGGCTAGTCATCAAGATAGAGGGAGAACTGGTTGATGGGATGACTCCTGCGCGAAAGCCGTTGCGCGTTAGCTATTCCCTTTCGGTCGAATTGCTGCTCCCTCCCCTACTCCCGACGAACCTGCTGGCCGCTGCTGCGAGGCGACCGGAGGGAGGATGGAGCCTCGCTCGGAAATGTTTGTTTGATATTTTCCTTGCGCCCCACCAAATCAAGCTTTTCCTCAAAGACGTAGGTGAAGGGAGTACAACTGCTCTACTGATAGTGAAGTCGGAACTCAATCTTTCGGCTCCTATTCCCGCCGCTGTAGGCTCAGCTATTTGTTCGTAGTCAGCCATCCAATTCATCTGGAACAGTTGCTACATCCGGAGCTCTCGAAAGTCCTGTTTCCCCCGTTTCAGGCAGGTCGGGCATTTCATTCTCCAACGGATGCCTTGCGCCTATACCGGGGGAATACTGATGGAGATGATCCAAGCGAAGACGACCTTCGGTACGGGATTTTCTTCGGGACATGAACAGGTATCATCATTGATTGAGTACGGGGTATCATCAGTCTCCGGCAGAAAGAGGGCATATACCTACCGTGCATAGAGAATGACAGGAGCAGAGCTAGACCTCTTCACTTTTCAAGCAACCCTTCACCCATATGGTTCCTCATTTTCAGCTTTGAATGTGCAAATCCTCGGCAACGGTTGCGTTGTCGTCATCCTCCTGTTCGTATTCTTCAGCTTTTGCAAATGGGTTTGGCCTCAACAGCGTTGCATTTGGCTACTCAGTCCTCGGCTTCCTCTTCTTCATCGTAGACTTGTTGCTATCTTGTTCGTTTTTCTATAGTGCTAGGCACCTTCCTTGCTTTCAGCTCCACCCCTTTTGACCTATGCTCATCTCCCATCCCAATCCGGCACGATCAGAGGTATGGAATGCCGGACCAATCATACGTGCCATGCCCCGCGGATGGAGTGAATATCGCGGGTCCGGGTCTTGATCGAGCGAAGAGGGTACATCGGTATCCACCCCCTCTCATGCATTTATGCGTGCCGGGCAGGAATAAGAGCAGCCGGTATTGGACGAAGGGGAAGCAGCCCTATTACGGTCAGAGCTCGGAGGATAGAGCTGTGGATGAGCCGGATGTATCGGTGGATACCGCCTGTGATACCGGATATTAGTGCGGCGGGAAAGCTTCCCAGCGCCACCCTTTCGCACTCCCCACGGATCAGCCTCACTCCCAATTTAGGACATTGACTGAAAGAAGAGAAGAGGTCCAACAGAGTTGCAGACGAGTTGATCTCTCCGTGACTAGCACGAGAGTCTTCTTCAACAACAAGAAGTGATTCCCCACCCCAGGTGAAACGAATCCATTGGATACTTCTTTTCCCTCTCCCTCGGACAATCCCATGTGACGTGGAAGATGTTCCATAGCAATCAATAGGATAATAGCAAGAATAGGGGATTCTATCGTGGGGAGATCCCTTTCATGGGCGAAATTCATAGATTCTTGACCGCTCACAAGCAGCGCATTAGTATCAGTCTCAGAGGAGTGTCTCCCTTCGTTACGGGAATAGGTAGAAGTATTCAAGTACAATCCACCTAGTCCGAGTGTTTTCAAATTCTATTAATGAGAATATATATGGAAGGATAATCACCGAGCTTTTTAGCTCTAATTGGCATCGTCGGCTTCCGTACCGGGAGAGGCACGAGCTCATCTTTGATTTGAAGGTTGGGGAATGGGATCGGTAGAAAGGTAGTCCAGCGTCAGTCCCAATTCACGGAATAGGGAAGAGAAAGAAACGAATGCAGTACTAGGCTAGTTAGCCACAGGCAGCAATCAATATGGGAATTGCAATCAAAGTAGAAAACGTTCTCAAAGGCCGGCCTATCTCGTTTTTTGTGGTACCGGAGGGTTATATCCTAAACTCAAAGAAAGTGGCGTCAAATTGCCTTTTGATGGCCGTCATACGCGGTTTCCTTCATAGTGAATAGCCGGGCGCCAGTTCGAGATCGACGTACTTTTTCTTTTTGGAGAGAAGAGACTCTCACCGCGCTGGTTGTCAGTCAGGAAAGGAATCCAGCCGGGACCCGTTCACTTGCTTCCCACTGACTTGCGGCGTACAACCCGCTTTTTGATAGGTATGGTATGTTATGCCCCTCCCCAGCCCCAGCACCCCTGCTCATGAGAGCGAGGGCAGGTCTCCAGCTCAGTCTCAGTCTCCGGGGGTTCTGAGGGAGCCTGAAACACCGGTTATATACCGTTTTTCAGCTAGTATTCCCGGATTCAGGTGTTATTGAAATCTCTCTATCGGCTGATCGGGGTAAGCTCACCCCTACTGAGGTAGGGGTTACTGCACGGATAACTGTTTAATGAAACCCTGTTCCCGTGTTGTCTCCCTGGAACAGGTTCTCTCCCGTAGGAGAGGTTCAGTTCCTATTCCTACTCAGGTCCGCCATTCCCTAAGGACCAGCCCTTGTTGTACTTGCAAGATACTTGATGCCAATTGAAACCCCCGTCGAACCCAATGTTCCCCCGTATGACGTCGACGTCGCAGTATTACTGCTTGCTACGCCCTCCCCTACCGTTGCCGCAAAGGGAGGCAATGAGCATCTTGTATTTCATAGAAAATTGGGAGTAATATAGTCGGTGACCAAAACGGAAGGAAGTCCGAGAGGAAGCACGAAGGAGGCTAGAGGGGAAGCGATAGCTGACCGGATCCACTGCATTCAGACTAATTGCGTAGGTAGAGTAGAGATGGAAAGAGGCATACCTCCCTGAAGGTTGGGTACGGTGTCGATGTTGTCACTGGCAGATCGGGACTGACTGACTATTTCTGATCTCTTTCTCACCGCTAACAAGAGTCTTGCCTTTTTTCTGTTCTTTGCCTCTTTTTTGATCAGCTTTCTTCTTTAGCTGTAGATAGTGGACCACGCACGGTGGAAGACTACGTTAATGCTTCTCCCCGGGGGAAACTAATAAGCTTAGTAGCGGATAAGCACTTGTTGGCATTGGCACCTGTGGGGGCCAGCTCTCTCTGTCCCCAATCTAAGGTGACCTCCATCAGAGATTCACTAATCAAAGGAGAGGGAATGACTTCACGCTCGGGACACAGAACCTTCGCTCAAAGGAAAGAAAGGTGAAAGTACAAGCTGACTCTAAAATAGAGAGAACTCAAGGATACTAGAGAACCTACGACCAAGAAAAAGTACACCAACACAAATGTTCCTTTATCGCTTGCTTTCCTGCTTGCCCGATCGGCTGCTTACAACAATTCGATTGACTGAATTCTCCCTATTTCAGGGAATTCCTATCGGTCACCGACTGATCCAACCAAACGGACTGAAGCCCTCCCAAGCTCCACCAGTAAAAGCGCACACGCATCGATTCATTTCCACACGCCCGCACGATTTCTCATTTTGTCGATTTCCTTGACTCGTCTCAATACCGGCATGAGAAGAAGTGGGGGATCCCCCCGGGGGAAAGCCCACAAGAATGAGTTGCCCCTGGGCCCCTCCCGGGTCAGGTTCAAAAGACAATTCGATTCCTCCGATCGACCGGCCCAGTCACTTGCTTTCATTCTCTTTTCTGTCCATGGGGTTCCTCATTTTTTTGTATGCCTGCACGAAAATGAAGCGGGAGCTGATTGCTTATTCCGCTCTCCTCATTACTCGGGCATACATCCACCCCGCAGTTGATGGCATCTTGGGCATCCTGGCGGCTAAGTCGGAACAGTGGCAAATCCCGGCCCGATTTTTTTGCCCCCTAGAATTTTCGAGAAGCAATCCCCTCCCTGGGAGCCTATACTATTACAGTACAGCGGGATCGTGCAATCTCCAATCAATTCCTTCGCGCTGGGATGGGGAAGAACGCGTCGGGCAGCGACGCCTGGTTCTCCGGTCCCCCTGGTAGGACGTGGATCGATCATGACGAGAATGGACTTCTCCGTAATGTCATGGTTTAGAAAGAAGAGTCACGGTCCAATTCCCCGGGCTTTCCCCCTTCTCGACCAGACGAAGGATACCCTCATTCAATTCAGGCAGGTGACGGAAGGGCGGCGCCGGCTTGACCGTTCTCTCCTGGTCGGGTCGGAGACGAAGAGGGGGGTCTGAGAATCAGGTCTTGACGGGATGTGATGCAGGCATTCAGATTCCAAACTCTATACAGGACCTATGGTGCTTCGTCTTTCCCCTCTCCCTTTCGGGAAGCAAAATCTTCGAAGGGTGCGTCATTCTTTGAAACTGAGGTGCCGGGGTTCAAAGACATTGGGGGCCTCTCTTCAACTCCAACAAACTTTCTTTGATTCGTGTAAATGGTTGATTGGTCAGGGTGAAGTCTTCTTTTGGTTTGATAGGTGGTGGGGCAGTACTCCTCTTGCTGAACTGGTGGATATGGATCTCGTTGTCAACAAATACAGGGAATTCTCAGAGGTTTTAGATGATGCAGGTGGTTGGTCTTCATCTCAAGACTTTCTGTTCTTGCCTCACAATTTCCGACATGAGATATTGGCTTCGGGTATCCAATTCTCTTTTGAGGCGGACAAGCTTGTCTGGATCCCTTCCCGCAATGGAGTCTTTTCCACTAAGTCAGCCTGGGATGTGCTTAGGAGGATCAGCATGTGTTTGCATTGGACGGAGTGGGTTTGGGTTCAAGGAATGCCAAAGAAGATTTCCGTTTTCCCCTGTCAGGTTTTCTGGGGTGTGATTCCGGTTGACACAGTGATTCAGAGCATCAACATCAAAATGTGTTCGAGGGTCTTGTAATCTTGGCCACATTGAATCTTTATATCATCTTCGGTCTCCTGGTGTCCTGGCGTTGGAAGTTTGGAGATGGTTGGAGTGTCTTTTTTCTGTCCACATCTTTCCCCTCCATTCTTCTAGCACACCGTTCCTTCCGCAGCTCCCAAGTGATCAAAGCAGGAAAAAAAGGCATGAGAGCAAAACTACTACAAAAGGAAAGACAACTATAGACTATGCCCCTCCTCATAGAGTAGGGAATGAAACTATCGGAAATCAAGCTAATAGTACGGCAAGAAATGAATGGAATGAATGCGGTCAACCATTCCTCTATCTTTCCGTTCTTAGAGGAGCAAGCACTACTCCTGTGCTCTCACTCCCCGAGAATCCCTCAGGTCCATTCCGGGTTGAGTGAAGGGGAGGATTGGATTCCCCATCCGTGTGGTCACAATGGTGGTACTACCTCCCTGGATCACAGGTGCGCTTTGGGGAGCCACCAAGGGTAATGCCTTAGCAGTCTGTCTTCCTTCGCTCGGAGTGAGTGAAGCGAGGCGACCGGAGCAGCGAGAGGAGAAAAATCACGCCAACCGGGTTTCAATAGCAGAATAGCTTGCTTGAAAAGTAGAATGAAGCCCCCCCAAATCTAAACAGATCAAATGAATATAGACTTCCAGTCTCATAAATCAGGGTAGTAAAATGAAAAAAAAGCAGGATAAATACCAGGCCGATTTCAGTATTTCCTCAAAGCTACCTGATACTTCAACGGATTGCTTTCAAACTCAGCGCACCAGGTCGTTTTGGCGCATATGCATACAAAAATCTTGAATCTGGAAATCTGAAGGTTGAAGATATGGCTGAAGAGAGGGAGGCTACTCCCCTGTGAGGCAGGAACTGGAAACATAAGAAGTTGCTAATCAACAGAAGTCAACACCCCAGAAAGGGCCTAAAGTCAAGGATCTGAGCTTAGAAGCGGGTCCAAGTACCATGCCATCCCCAGCCAACCACTCCACACAAAGAGTCCAAGAGGAGAGTTGGAGTCCTTGGAATGGAAGAAAACGAGGGTGGTCGTAGATCAGGCTCCCGAGATCGAAAGAATAGAAGACCCGCCCAGTCCTCTATCTCAGTCTCAACAGAAGGTCAGAGGAAGGGCACAGACAAAAGAGGGGGCAGAAGCTGAAATAGCTAATGGAAGGGTCCCCCGGCAAAAGCAAAAATGAAAGTGCTATCGTGGAACATTAGAGGCATGGGTTGTCGGAAGAAAAGACAGACCCTCAAACAGTTTTGCTTATCAAGGCAAGGCAGGTTTCCTCAATCGGTGAAGAATTATGTGATGCCCCGACGAGCATCCTTCAGATATAATAAAGAGCTCCTTCCTTGCCTTCTTCATTATGCTGCGCCAGAATAGCTCCTAGCGACCCATCCAATGCCTCAATGTATAAGATTCACGGCTTTCTTTTGATTTCAGCAGATAGGACTAGGACTGGAGGATGACGCAAGTCTTCCTTGACGCTATCGAAAGCATTTTTGCAGGCTGGATCCCGGGACTCCTTTCTTTATTAGACGAGAAAAGGGTTGGCATCTTCCAGATAGGTTTGATATGAACCGTCGGATGTCAGCCAATCTTCCTTGGAGTGATTTGAGCTCCGTCCGGTTTCTTGGAGGCGGCATCCCCTGAATCGCCCTGATCCTTTGCAGATCGATTTCAATCCCTCGGTGGCTGACTACAAACCCAAGGAATTTGCCAGATGTCACCCCGAAGGCGATGGCGAAGGCAGCCGCAAATTCTTTGGAGAAGTAGGCGTCAGCGGCAAAGTGCAAAATGATGAGGGGATCGCGGAATCCTCAATGAGTGTGGAGGCGGGAGACGAAAATAATGAGAAGCCCACTGATGAATCCGACGCTTTCGATGGAAGGGTTGCCATTCCCAGTTGAGGGGGAGAGGGACACCCGGCAGGGGACGTGCTCGGAACTGCTTCTACCCAAAACCAGTTCCTCGCTCAATGGTTTGGCCAGAACACGTAGCAATACGTTGAACAACAATGATCAACCATACGGGAATCGGGTACTTGCTTTTGTCTTGTGTGTGAACATGAGGCCTCCGCTTGCTTTCCTGGAACAGCGCTTAGGTACCGAGCCCCTTCAAGTCAGCTTTGACGAGTTGGTATATGACGAAGAAAGTCCAAAAGGGCCGTGTCATTTCCACTTTTTGAGAAGAAAGAAGCTTTCTTTCCTCTCTTTGCTTGCTCGGAAACGAATCCCCGAAGAAGGGGAGACCTGATCTGCGGACTCCAGGAAGGCACCGGGGAAGTTCGACATCCTGCCGTATTTTCTTCCCACGAGAGTACGGCTTTGCTTTGATGTGACGCGTGTGTCAAAGAACTTCACAATGTCTTTGCCAGTCAAACCCAACTCCGAGGGGCACCAAGAACTCATACGCACCCTACCTCGTCACGCGCGTCGGCACACAGGAGAGGGGAGTTCGAACTCGGCCACGTACAGAAAACACGCTTTCCTCTCCCCGTTGGAGGCGGGGACGGAGGCTCCCGGCTTACTCGTCGTGAGTGCTGCGCTGGAGTGATTCTGTCTTTCTTCTTTCGCTTGCCTGATCATCCCGGGGGGCACTCACCCCGATCACAGGAAATAGAATTGGATCCATCATTAGATTTCTGCTCCGAAGCTTTTAGGGGAGAGGTCTTGGTTCGGTATTCCGTTCCCACGTTAGGGCTTGATTTGGAGGGCGAGATTCCTTTCTATCAATTTCAAGCAATGGGTTTAGCCTCCGACGTGGGGAGGAGTGCTTCACCCCGTCGTGCATCTCGTCGGGACTGTTTGATTTTTCAATCCCCGACGTTTTTGTAGAGTTTGTTTGAGTCCTGACGAATGGGCGGAGGTCGCTACCCCCAGATGCGAAAAAGTGGATTTCCACTTCCTTCGGAATTGATTGATGAGGGACCCACCTCCCTCTCTTTCACTTCGGAGTGCGATGTCCTCCCCAGAGAAGTGTCTTTCCTCTCCTGGGCGATCCCTCTCTCAAGTCATTGTTTTTCCTTCCTCACTTCTGGATATCCTCGGAGTTGACAGGTGTGCTCCGACTGCTGAATATCCTGTACCGTCAGCAAAGACAAGTGGTCCCATCTTCCGGGCAGGTCTTTTCAGTCGAGCAGCAGGATGTCCTCCCTTTCTTTCAGGCCCCTCCCGACGTTGTTCTCACAGCCCTCAAGAGGCCCCACTTCAGGGGAGTTGTCAGTAGGTACCGATTCTCCAGAGACCTGACATGTGTAGAAAAAGAAGACATCTATGTCAGCTCGACGGCCTCCCTGGGTCTGTAGTGGTCGGAGTCCGTCCGACGTACCACCCCAACCGGTTCAGACTAAGGAGCTCAAAAAGTGAATCATTGAGGCTAAGAATGCCAGGGATTCTCGGTGGAGTCAAAAGCCATTTTGTCTCGCCCGCCTGCCAGCGCGCTCTTCAGAATGAATAGTAGGTACAGACGGTAGAGGTTTGAAGGACGCACCGCAGCCACTACTTGTACTCCTTTGATGCAATTATGAACTCTCTTTTCCACTCCTTCCTTTCTCGATTCCAATGCAACTGGTACTTTGTGAGCTGACGTAACAAACTCCGCGAGCCTCCCGATGAAGCCAACAGAAATCCTATCCGAATACTAAAAATAAAAGGCAGTTTCATTATGGTAGTATACCAGCCGCCAGTTCTGGAACTTCCAGTTCCAATCGGAGCATATAGATCCGTAAATGGATTTGTATGTATAGCCACTTCAGTCGTGTGAGTCCTTTCTCGAATGGAAAAAAAGTATCTTTTTTCTGGGAACATGGTCAACCAGAAATTCTTATGTTCGCGATTCTTCATCCACCGATGCAGAAAATGCGAAACTTTTCCATTCTCATATGAGGCCGGAAAGTGTATTGGCAACAGGTCGGCACGAAGTGATTCATCATGCTCAAACATGAACCGATCGTTCTTCCGGGACGGTTGATAAATCATCAAATTCCCACAAATGGAATGAGAAGTGGGTCCATGTAAATGATCGAGACCTCGCAAACAACAACGCTCCTTCCCCATATGGAGTTCGGAACCCAAAGGCAATCGTTGAGTGAACTGTATCTTATTCGTATTAGTTGACCTAAGCCGCACCATTACTGCTGGGGTGGGGCTCGGCCTCCGAACCGTACGTGGGACGAGTTTCTGCCTCATACAGCTCGGGCCGAAGACCGGGGGAAGTTGAGGAGAGATGGGGAGACCCAGCTGCTGCCGGTCGGGACGGACAGGAAAGGGGGCGGGTACCAACTTGCTTCTTCACAAGCGTCCTTTTTTCCCCCTGTTTCCGCGCTTCGCGTTCTTTCTATTCCATCCCATTCCATGGAGCGGCGGCGGATCCCCCCAAAAAAAGTGCAGTAGTCGTCGTCTGACCAATCGGCTTGGACACCCGCTCGTGCCCGCCCCCGCTATGAAATGAAAGCTCGCCCTAAATGGAATGGCTCTCTTAGTTACGCTGCGCCCTGACCCGAGTCCCCACGTCCGCTTTGATCAGCCCGAAACCCGCTTTCTTTGCCAACACAACAGGGCTGAACAGCGCCTTCATTCTATGCTGACCCCGGCCGGCCCGGGCTGGCTTTTTGGGGAGCCCGTTCCCACCGCGCTCACGGCCCGGCTGGCCTGCCAGCGGTCGTGGGAATTCTCCCGTTCCCTGGTCCAAAAAAGGCTTGGTTGGATGCGGGATCTACTCCACGAGGAGCGGTACGGACGTAGATGATATCATCACGACCTCTCTTTGCGTACCTCCCGGGATGCTTAACGCCACTTCGCCAACTGGCATTACCCGCGCTTTCGTGTCTCTCAGTGTGGTCAGCACTGGGTGTTTCCGAGAAGCGAGGCTGACACCCATTCGCCTCCGTTCATCCAAAGTTCCTGACCCTTATGCACGAATTTTGGAATCAGCCATCTTCCTATCAAGGGGGAGGAGTCAACTGAGCATCTCAGCGGCGGGATTGAATACCCGGATCGAATCAGAGTTCACGCCGCCCGCCCTGAACAAATAGGAGGCGTGGGCCACAGGTCGCACATCAGCCACCGGGTCGCACGACAGAAGAACACCCAACATAAAGATGCACACCCCTCCATGTGAAATATGAATCTTCATGTTCACTTTTTGGTAGTAGTCGTGACCAACAGCCATCAGCAGTCGGCTCGTTGGTAAGGCGAGAGCTTCAAGCCCGATTTCTGGTGGCACACCCCCCAAACAAGCACCACCCGACGAAGGGGGGACGGGGAAATTCCCATGCCCAAAACCTTCGACCCTTCTTTCCCTATGGGGGTGCCCGGGGCATCTCATCTTGTCATTTCGTCGTTGCTCATTCCCTTCCGGCCGAAGTCTGTGGCCTTTTTTTCTCCGCGACCGCTCACGCTTCGCTGACCTATCGCGTGGTAAAGAGAAGAGAGTACGAAAGAATAGTAAACAGAGCACACCGCAGAAAGATTCTAAATATGACAAGTCCTCCCCCATTCCCCCCCGTTCGAGAAGAAGGAAATGCAGAACGGGAACGAAAAAAAAGAAAGCATTTCGGGAGGATGAGCGTCTCTCCCTCCTGTCTGGTAATAGCACCGGGCGGCTTGCTCTGACCAACACTCCACTTTTGGCTCCGTCCATGGAGCGTATGAATTTCCTGGAATGTATACCGATCAAAAAAGGGAATGAAGGGATAAGAATAGGAATTATAGTACCATTGGAAGAAGGGGCACCTGTGGGAACATCTCTACTGACGAACCATTTCAATAGTACGGGTGCTGCCGTGCCACGAGGCACGACCATGGAAGTAATGAAAAAGAAGAAGTTCTGTAGTTGGACCATCTGCTCGGTACGTTCGATTTGGGATTCTCCAGAGAAGATGAGACGCTCAAAATCAAGTGTTCGCAACGCATACCGAAAAAGGCAATGTTGCCGACCATTAATGACGGGCCAGGAGAAGGGTCGGTCAAATCGTCCGCAGATAAACTGCTTTCATGGAATTCCGTCCTCGATCCCTCTTTTGTATCCGTAGAAAAGAAACAATTTCTGCCTCCGGGGGTAGGCTGCCACGGCAGAAGGCAGTCTGATCCTGCTTTTTCGAAGCGGGAGATCGAGTCGAACAATTTGAGTACGTCTTCTTCAGGGACATCACGGAAATCTTCCGCCATTTTCCGGGCAGTCACAAACCAACTCTCATACGAGCTCCTGGTGGTTCATTCATCACTCCTCGTCTCATTTCCTTCACGAGTGCGTTCGCCTACTCCGAGGGATAGAGATACACTTCCATGAGCTTTGTGTTGTTGATCAATTCCATGATGATGTTTTTCCCACCCCGGTGTCTTTGAAGCTCCCCCGAACCCCCTATGACTCCCCGCCCCCTTGCCCCCCCCCTCAAAGATCCACCACTTTGACTTTCTATTTCCAAGATGGAAAATTGGGGGTATTATGTAGCAGATCTATGAATAGGGGATGTTGTGCGGAAATCACCTAAATTATCAACAGGCTCGCCGACGAACTCCCCTCCGATCGGCACTTTTTCCTCCCTTTTCCACTCGCCTATATAGAATATATAAGGAGAGATCTATATCGTCCGTAATAGAAAGCAGCGGGTCAGGTAGAAGAAGACAAGCTCCCTCCGAGACAGCGGATCATCTGCAAAGAAAAGATGAGAGATTGGCCTGCAGTGTCTTGGAGAAGAGAAGAAAGTTGCCTGCTGACTCACTTCTGATAGCTCTGCTGAGGACTTCCTCCGTGATGATGAAGAAGAGGCTTGGAGAGAGAGGACAGCCTTGCCCTTAGGCCGCGGGAGCTCTGGAAGGGAACAAAAGAAAAGGAGAGTTGTTCAAGAGTATCGAGAAGTGCGCAGACAGCAAGCTTCTGCCTCCAATGGTTGCCAAACAAAGCAAAATCTTCGAAGCACCTCCCTCAGGAAGTCAAATTCCACCCGTCCTGTCTCCGGACCTCGATGTATACCGGACAATTCATATCTTTCTTTCATGTCGGTATGAATGACTTTTTGGCCTCCTTTCGCTTGACGGTTTCTTTCTTCCGCCATTTCATGTCAAAGCAAAATCCAGTCTGATACCGACCGTCACGAAGGCCTGTTGTTCCTCATACCCTTTCCTTGGCAAGACATTCCGGAGACGAAGAGCCATTATCTTGGTGACGTCGGAGGGGAAAGGAGAGCATAGACTGATCGGCCTGAAGTGGTACCAAGCAGTTGGGGCCTCCACCTTCGGGATGAGCCCTCCCGGGTAGGCCGAACTCCCTACTCGGTCGGGGCAAGGCTTTGATTACAGACCTGGAAAGCTTTCCCTCCACAGACAGAAGAGCCACGGGGAATCCTTCGGGAAACTCGTGACAGGGCGAGGGACAAGAGAGAGGGATGAATGAAAGGGGAATCGCTCGCGTAGATCCCCGACTGACAAGGAGATGCCGAAGGCCGTCGATCCGAACTAGTGGCAAAAAGGATCGGGTAGGCCCGCATCAGACAGTTGATGCTTTTTAGCAGGAAAACTAGACTGCCGGAGGAAGAGCTCCGACAGGGCGTTCGGGAACACGATAGATCCCATTGTCGAGGCTTTATTGGAAGCAGACGGAGTGAGTGGCCGCCTTCCCCCTTCCTTTGACTCCGGTGGTCTTCTCGACGAGCGAAGGCAGGTTTTCGACCACTCAATCCAAAGCAAATCCTTGTGGACTCTTTGAAGCACGCAAGAAATCATCGGATGTTGAAAAATCTCCATAGTATATAAATTCCAGCCCTGCTTTTGCCTCATTCCAATGATCGTAGAGTACAATCGTTTCTTGCTTCGGAACAGAGATCCGTAGAACAGAAAGCTCATGGGGATCGTTCGAATTCCAAGCTTGATCTTGACCTGGATCTGTCATCCATGCATCTTTTCCTTCTCGCTCGACCGGATTGATTGGGCTTCCTCCATTGTGACTCCGCGCAAAACATCTTCCTCTCTTCGAAAGCATCTTCTCCTATCGTATCCAATTGGCTCTCCCTGACTTTGGCTTTGGAATATGACTTGCATTCGCCTAGTCGAAGAATCGATCGAGAATGAGAAAGAATCAAAGACAGCAGGATTCGAATCCCCTGCAGCTCCCGTCCACACCTCCCGGGAGACGAAAGCATATTGCTCTGCTGGGCAGGCCCACGATGTGAGAACTCAGAAAGGACATTGACCGAAAATGAGGGGAGGCCGTTGATCTGATCCCCAAGCGCGTCTGATTGCCCATGCCAGGTACGGACACATCCATAAAGCACTGCGAGGCGCGGGCTCACAAATGCTTCTCCGAAAGTGAACCGAACATCCACGAACTTTCCTAGAAACGGAACTGAAAAGCGACGAAAGAGTCCCCTCCCCGACAGCACTCAGTCTGAGCATTGGTCCCGGCCAGAACAAGAAGACCTTCCCAGAGGCACCTCTATAGATCGGAAAGCTGACAAGAATTTCAAGAGGAGACGGTCGACAGTCGCACGACCCAACACCAACGAGGGCCCCCGCCGCTGGGCCTGTCGAGGGGCCACCTCCTTGCGCTTTCAGTAACCGCTGCCGAAAGACAGGAATGGAATCATTCCTTCGAAGACGAGTTGACCCACCTAGCCTCACTGGGGTTTGAACCTCCCGGGGCGTGGCGACCTCCTTCCTTTCCTCAGGCAGAGGTGCTTACGGGGACGAGTCCTTTTCGCGAACCCACCGGATCAGAATCAAGTGGCTTTTCAACCCAGCAGGGTAGTGAAAGCAAGAATCTACTTCTTCGGTCAGCGACGAACCCCCACTCAAATCGATTGGTTCACGAAAGACGTAGGATTGGACGGAGTGAGTGGACCGCTTGCTTTCACTCATTGAAGTTCTGATTGAGCGGTCGAAAACCTGCCTTCTTGAAAGGCGCGGAAAGACCCTCCCTCCGACGTCTGCAGTCCCGCAGGCTTGACTGATAGAGGTGTGGTGGAGACTGTGGAGTGTCCGCTTTTCAGTATCGACGTTCCCGGAAGAGAAGAAGCGTCAAGGGAGAGTGACAGAGGTACCATCGCATCTTCGAAAACTGGTGGTGCGTCGGGAAAAAGTCAAGAGGGGTCCGTGGGACGGGGGTGGAGGGGTGGGGGGAGAACGAATCTCCAGTTTCGCCTGATCGGGGGAACCTGGGAGTGTCGGGGGTCTTTCTGGAGGTTTGAAGACAGCCCAACAATCAGTTCAGGCAGTCCACCATGCCATTCCCTGCTTTCATCAATATCCCGACAAACCAATCCCCCACTTCTTTGTTAACATGCTCAAACCGGCTTTTTTTGCTTGAAACAAAGCCCTCATCCCCTTTCCTGAAATGAAAATCGACGCTTCTCCCCCGTACTTCCCCGACAAGGCCGGAGCAAGACTTCCTCCACTATACCGTTCGTGAATTGGCTTTTTTTTTCTTGGATTGAGAATTGACGGATCAAGCCCACTCGGTGGGTGTGGCCCATGAGACATGATGAAAAAGAAAGCGGAGGGTTGCTTTAGCCTTTTTCTTTGTGAACATCTACCCTGACAAAGAAAAAAGTCTGACATTCCCTTTCCGGGAGGACGGTAACTCGAAGATGTCCTCGACGCCCATACTTTCTCTTTCCCATTTCCAACCTTTTCCACTGGGACCGGTCCTCCCTGTAGAAGGGTCCGCCAGGACTGAGAGAGGGACTTGTCCAAGAAAAAAATGGATGAGCGGAGTCGGAACTGATTGAAGGGCAGGAAGGGTACGTCGGAGGGCATAGAGGCCAGCGAAGTACGGTACTGAACAGACCTCTCCCTCCACGCCTCCCCGGTCTTTCCCCAACGATCCGCTTTGTTGAAGACCTCATTTGATTGACTTGAGCGAGACAGTTCTGTCCGGAGTGAAGAGCTTGTCCCTGAGGAAAGTAACCCAGTCTTTCTTGTTAGGGGATTCAATCCCCTTCCGAAGGTGTCAGCTCCGCCACTACCACTTCTGACTCGTGAGTAGAAGAGAAAGATTCGTACCAGAAAGAAGTTCTCCCGGGACTACTTTCTTCCTATTTCGCTGACCTTTCTCTCCCCGTACCTTGATGCATCCCCCCCAAATGCTTTGAGTCACATCTAGAATGATTGGATTGCTTTGGCTCCTCGCCCCTCACCCCTCCCCCAGCACTACTTGCTTGTGCCCGAGTTGAACTTCTGGGCTGCCTGACATTCAGTGGCCCAAAACACCTGTCCCTTTTCCTCCTTCCGGTATCTTTTTTCAAAGCTGACGGCCTCCGTCCCAGCGCAAAGATGTGTTGTCTTTTGTCG